TTGAGCAGCAACCTAAATTTGACCTCCCGCGATTAACAAGAGAATCACGCCCTGTAGGATTTGAACCTACGACATCGGGTTTTGGAGACCCACGTTCTACCGAACTGAACTAAGAGCGCTTTATTATCACAATAAATATTTTGTAACCCCAATTTATCTTGCATATATATATACTATAAAACATATATATATACTATAAAAAATAAAAATTAAATATTTATTTAATTATGTATTGTATGTACAATTTTATTAATTGATCTCAATTGATCCCTCGTTACTGCTCAGAAGATAAGTAATAGGTAGGGATGACAGGATTTGAACCCGTGACATTTTGTACCCAAAACAAACGCGCTACCAAACTGCGCTACATCCCTTTCAATTGGTCTACAGTGTCATTGTAGAGAATCCCTGTCTTGTTTTCCACATCTTTATTTCCTACATTGATATACACAAACTATCTTATCATTTCTTCCTTCTTCCTTTTGGTCTCATATATCATATAACAAACATATAATATGGTAAAAGACTTATATAAAGTATGAAATAAATATGAAATCTACCACAAAAAATTAATATTTTTTAGGAATTTAAGGCGGAAATGGACGTATTTTTTTCTTTTAATAAATATCAATTTTGTACATTTCAATTTGAATTAGGAACGCCGCGTACAAGTGGTAAGTCATTAACTACATATACACATCCGGTCATATATGTATTACCATTATGTATTACAAATTACAATAAAATTACAATAACGAATACAGAAAGAGGAGTTTTTAAAATGCGAGATCTAAAAACATATCTCTCCGTGGCACCGGTAGTAAGTACTCTATGGTTCGGGTCTTTAGCAGGTTTATTGATAGAGATCAATCGTTTTTTTCCGGATGCGTTGATATTCCCCTTTTTTTCATTCTAGCTATTGATATGGGAAGGGGAAGAAGATTAGAGATACAATCAAATATCTGTAACTAATCCCTACCCCTCCCTTCTTTTTTTCTTTGTTTTTTCTTTGTTTTTTCTTTTTTTACTTATTCTTTCTAAAAAAAAAAAACAAAGAAAAAGCGGTTTCACCCTCAGTGAAACTATGAACTCGGGCTCAGGCTCAAATTAAATTAATAATAGAATGGAAATGCGGTGGTTGGGGCAACAATATCATACAAGATACTTAACTGAAAATGAAATACTGTACGGCAATTTAAAATTATAAATATAGTTAGAAATCATTATATTACTTATTATTTATTACTATATTGATATTGATTGCAACAAAATATTTCTTTCATAATTTGATTTCGAGTTACCTGCTTCTATTTTTGTGTCCTTTCTTCTTCCTTGCTTCGGGTCGGAAAATTAAAGAATTGAGTGAATCAAAAACCAAAGGAGGTTCATGGCTAAGGGTAAAGATGTCCGAGTAACGGTTATTTTGGAATGTACCAGTTGTGTTCGAAATCGTGTTAATAAGGAATCAATGGGCATTTCCAGATATATTACTCAAAAGAATCGACACAATACGCCTAGTCGATTGGAATTGAGAAAATTCTGTCCCTGTTGTTACAAACATACGATTCATGGGGAGATAAAGAAATAGATCGAACCGATCGCTCGTGTGTCAGTCTTCCAAGGAAGATGAAAAATTACATATTATATATAACAATATATATAATTTATTTTAATTTTTTAAAATTTATAAAATTTATTTAAATAGAAACAAATAAATAGAAATTAAATAGAAAAAAATAAATAGAAACAAACCAAATCCTATTTCGATCGGATCAAAGATGATGTAGAATTAAGAAATAGGATTGGGATTTTCAGGATAAGGAATAAACAAACCATGGATAAATCCAAGCGAATCTTTCTTAAATCTAAGCGATCTTTTCGTAGGCGTTTGCCTCCGATCCAATCGGGGGATCGAATTGATTATAGAAACATGAGTTTAATTAGTCGATTTATTAGCGAACAAGGAAAAATATTATCTAGACGGGTGAATAGATTGACCTTAAAACAACAACGATTAATTACTATTGCTATAAAACAAGCTCGTATTTTATCTCCGTTACCTTTTCTTAATAATGAGAAACAATTTGAAAGAAGCGAGTCAACCGCTAGAGCTGCTGGTCTTAGAACCAGAAAAAAAATAGGTTGACTCTTCAATTGAATTGAATCAAAATAAAATTCCAATCCAAACTCAAATGCGGATTGACGTTTTTTTTTGTTCGAAAAATCGTAAAATCGAAATGTCCTGTCGTAAGAAAAAAAATGGGAGAAGAGGAATAAATATTTTTTATTTAACGTCTTTCTTCATTTTGATGACTTTATCATATTTTATCATACTAATTTCTACTCTACCTTCCCAGAGTTCATTCTCCAGGGAACTCCATTTAAACTATTCCAAAGGATTCCTTCCAATCTCTTTATTTTATGATCTCATTGGAAATCATATAAAGACAACTCTTATTTAATATAGCTATTTGTGCAAGTATTTTACGATTAAGAAGTAACTGTCTCTTGTACAGATTGTGTATAAATTTACTATAACTGAAGTATACTTTATTCTCGCGAATTACTGCATTTATCCGAGTGATCCACAACCGACGAAAATCTCTCTTTTGTCTACCTCTATCCCGATGAGCCGAAACCAAAGCTCTTATTTTCTGTTGAGTAATAGTACGAGTAAGTCTTGAATGAGCCCCTCGAAAGGTTGATGCAAATAAACGAATTTTTGTTCTACGTCTTCGAGCTATATACCCTCGTTTAATTCTGGTCATTGAATAAATGAAACTTTGATGAATAACTAATCGATTTCCTTTCTTTCAGTTATTCCCTTCCCGTATCCTAGTCTATTAATAACAAAACGGATTCTTCCAATGTATAAAATTTAAATTCCAATGGCTTTTGCTACTATAACCTTCCCGACCACGATTTTTTTTTTTTTTTTTTTTCTAGGTGAAATGCCTAGAAAAAATTGTATTGATATTAGGTATCAAAAACACATAAAACATAAAAGTAGTAAATAGAAATGGATATAGTGGGTTCCATCGTTTCTATGGTTACTTCTTAAACGGTGAGGTCCTCTCTATACACCGGAGCCCTTCTTTCATTTAATCAATGTTATTGTTAACTTGTACAGTTCACACTCTTTGGCTCTACCCATAATTATCCAGTACGAGGTCTTTCACAATGAGATCCACTTATACAGTAACGGTATTTAATTATGAAGATTAGCTGAGTAGCTGACCCTGTTAGTCCGTTCTTGCAAGAGTAAGGCATAATTTTTCTGCTTTTTAAAATAGTATTTCCCCTGCTTAATGGATATCATTTGCTATCAATGGAGAATTCTTTCTCATCTTAAATTTAAAACGGAGTTGATTGGATTTGCACCAACGGAAACCATACATTTGATACCACAATAGAAGGATAGATCTTTTTGATTTTTAGATATTGAATGGAGTTCTTCCATTCTAGTCTATTCACTGGTACTGATCGTTGATACTGGATCAATTGTTTTCTTTCTTTTGTCCTAGCCCATGATCTGAACGAGTCGCACATACACCCTAGTACATGTTCCTCGTCGCTGAGGACATCCCCCAAGAGCGGGGGATTTCGTGACATTTCTGATTGGCTGTCTTGTGTTTCTAATAAGTTGTTTAATAGTTGGCATATTGAATCATATACATAATGGGCTGGTTTAGATCGATCTTAACCGGATGATTATGAATTATTTTTTTTCTATATTAATTATTTTATTTCTATATTAATAGATTAATGAATAGAATATTAAATCCGGTAAGAAGATAAAATCTCAAATCACCAATTCGTCTGAAATTTTTGTTATTTTTTCTTTTTTATTCAGTCGCTACAAGATCAACAATTCCATGAGCTTGGGCTTCTGTTGCTGACATAAAAACATCTCTTTCCATATCTTCGGATACAACCCATAAGGGTTTGCCTGTCCTTTGTACATAAACCCTTGTGACGGTTTCGCGCAGCTTCAAAAGTTCTTCCGCTTCCAAGATAAATTCTCCCGTCTGTGCCTCATAAAAAGAACTAGCAGGTTGATGGATCATTACCCTGATGATATAACATAATAAATGTTTATTCTATCTCGCATGATGATAAGGTGAAGAGATAAAGAATAATAAAATATATAATTGAACAACCGTACAGGCATCTTTTACGCATTGCATACGGCTCTATAATGGAATTCGTTTTTACCTTACTTAAATATCAAATAAATTAAATATAGGGTCTATCAGACTCGGGTTGGTAAATGATCCAATAACCACCCTTCTTTTTGTTTTTGGAGTAGTTCAAAAATACTATGATGGCTCCGTTGCTTTATATATTTATTTCGTCTGTTATTTAGCAATCCCAAAGTTTCTTTTTTTTTTTTCAAATAAAAAAACAAGATTTTTTTTATTTTCATATTCTTTCATAACCTAAATATTGTTAAGAGTCTCCCGGCGTGAAAACAAAAAAGTTTGTGACGCTGAAATAGGCCTCCCGATAGATTAGATAAAATCGGAAATACCTTTTATCTCATACTACTCTTTCGATACATAATTTAAGGGTTAAAAAAATTTATCATATCGAATTCGAAGTGCCATGCTATTATTACTTAATATTCATATTTCATATAGCGCGAAGGCATAGTCTTCTTTTTTCTCTCAAATCAAATAAAAAACTCATTGGCGCCAAGCGTGAGGGAATGCTAGACGTTTGGTAATTTCTCCTCCGACCAGAATAAAAGATCCCATTGAAGCGGCTAATCCCATGCATATTGTCTGTATATCTGGTCGCACAAATTGCATAGTATCATAAATAGCTACTCCGGGTATTACCCATCCGCCAGGAGAATTTATAAACAAATATAGATCTTTGGTATCATCCTCTATACTGAGATATACCATAAGACCAATAAGTTGATTCGAGATCTCGCTATCAACCCCTTGGCCTAAAAAAAGTAATCTTTCTCGATAAAGTCGGTTGATTGGGATAAAGTTGTATCCCTTAGAAACCGTACATGCACCTTTTGATGCATACGGTTCAACAAAAATAACGAAAAAAAAAAAAAAAAAGAATCAATGTGTAGATGTAGATTCTAGCGCTTTCTTTTATTTTTTTCATACCAGGCTTTTAACTTATAAAAAGGGGCTTTTCTTTCATTTTTCAAAAAAGATGGGTTTTGGCCTGTTTTGTTTATTTATAAAAAAAAATTACTAAATTTATCTAACTAACTTTTCATTGATGTATTGTTTCATCGAGATACAATCTCAATCGCGATGTAATTTTCTTGTTCCTGAATGGGCTTCTTCAATTTTTTTAGGTTTATGCTCTACTCCGAGTAAAGATCCGCCCGATTTGGATTTGCACATATATGACAAATGCCCCAATACCACGTCCTTTTGCTACGACTTCCTTTTTACAATTTATTTCATGTCTTACAACAGATATTCAATGCATTCATCATATTACTCGATTGATTAACAGTTTGAGATCACTTCTATTATAAATATATAAAGAAATAGAATATGATAGAAATAGTAATCATAAATAGATTTTTTACCGGTTTTTTCTAAACGGAGCCTGGATACTTCATTTTATTGGCCTAACCAAGATAACCATAAATTATTCTAATTGATAATATTAATCTGTATACCCTCCCGAAAAAATGGATCTAATTGAACTTCACGCTCCAAATTTTTGATAATTCAATCAATCTTTCTTGGGCGAAGGGGAGGATATCTCGATCGGGGAAGAGAATGGGGAAATACCATATGACCCAATATATCTGACAAGTCGCACTATACGTCAATCCACAATGCATCTTCCTCTCCAGGACTTCGAAAAGGTACTCTTGGAACACCAATAGGCATTAAATAAAAGAAAAATTAAGTACTATATCTCACTTTGATGTGAAAGCGTAACAATGGATTTAGTGTCCTACTAATATTGGCCTTTATCATATTTTATCCATAGATTGACTAAGTTTATAAAAAAAGATAAAGAAGACAAAAGAAAATTATTACAAATAAGTCCTTTGAATGATGAACAAATATATATATGCATTCACTCATATAAAATGGTATCAACTCCCCTACCATTGCGTATTGGTACTTATCGGGTGTAGAATAGATCTGCTTCTTTTTGTTCCTACGAACAAAATAGTTTCATTATTACTAAAAGTAATTGAAAAGAATCAAACAAATCAAACAAATATGAATTCTTTCCCCAAGATAATCCACTAAAAAGAGGGTCCACAGCATAGTTTTTTCCAATGCAATAAAGTTACATTGTGTCTATTTTTCATTGATAAAGGGGTATTTCCATGGGTTTGCCTTGGTATCGTGTTCATACCGTCGTATTGAATGATCCGGGTCGTTTGATTTCTGTCCATATAATGCATACAGCTCTGGTTGCTGGTTGGGCCGGTTCGATGGCTCTATACGAATTAGCAGTTTTTGATCCTTCTGATCCTGTTCTTGATCCAATGTGGAGACAGGGTATGTTCGTTATACCCTTCATGACTCGTTTAGGAATAACCAATTCATGGGGCGGTTGGAGTATCACAGGGGGTACTGTAACGAATCCGGGTATTTGGAGTTACGAAGGTGTGGCCGGGGCACATATTGTGTTTTCGGGCTTGTGCTTTTTGGCAGCTATCTGGCATTGGGTGTATTGGGATCTAGAAATATTTACTGATGAACGTACAGGAAAACCCTCTTTGGATTTGCCTAAGATCTTTGGAATTCATTTATTTCTATCAGGGGTGGCTTGCTTTGGTTTTGGTGCATTTCATGTAACAGGATTGTATGGTCCTGGAATATGGGTGTCCGATCCTTATGGACTAACTGGAAGGGTACAATCCGTAAATCCAGCGTGGGGTGTGGAGGGTTTTGATCCTTTTGTTCCGGGAGGAATAGCCTCTCATCATATTGCAGCAGGGACCTTGGGCATATTGGCGGGTCTATTCCATCTTAGTGTACGTCCACCTCAACGCCTATACAAAGGATTACGTATGGGAAATATTGAAACCGTCCTTTCCAGTAGTATTGCTGCTGTCTTTTTTGCTGCTTTTGTAGTTGCTGGAACTATGTGGTATGGTTCAGCAACTACCCCGATTGAATTATTTGGTCCCACTCGTTATCAATGGGATCAAGGATACTTCCAACAAGAAATATATCGAAGAATTGGTGCTGGGTTGGCTGAAAATCAAAGTTTATCTGAAGCTTGGTCTAAAATTCCCGAAAAACTAGCTTTTTATGATTACATCGGCAATAATCCGGCAAAGGGGGGGTTATTCAGAGCGGGCTCAATGGACAACGGGGATGGAATAGCTGTTGGGTGGTTAGGACATCCTATCTTTAGAGATAAAGAGGGGCGCGAACTTTTTGTACGTCGTATGCCTACTTTTTTTGAAACATTTCCGGTTGTTTTGGTAGACGGAGACGGAATTGTTAGAGCCGATGTTCCTTTTAGAAGGGCGGAATCTAAATATAGTGTCGAACAAGTAGGTGTAACTGTCGAGTTCTATGGCGGCGAACTCAACGGAGTCAGTTATAGCGATCCCGCTACTGTGAAAAAATATGCTAGACGTGCTCAATTGGGTGAGATTTTTGAATTAGATCGTGCTACTTTGAAATCCGATGGTGTTTTTCGTAGCAGTCCACGGGGTTGGTTTACTTTTGGACATGCTTCGTTTGCTTTGCTCTTCTTCTTCGGACACATTTGGCATGGTGCTAGAACCTTGTTTCGAGATGTTTTTGCTGGTATTGATCCAGATTTAGATGCTCAAGTGGAATTTGGAGCATTCCAAAAACTTGGAGATCCAACTACAAGAAGACAAGTAGTCTGATACAATATGCTTTGTTACTTTTCATTTTTATTTTCTTTTTGTGATTTTTAGATGGGGTACCAGATAAATCTTGATTTGAATCACTGCCTTTTCTTTGACTCTTGTTCTTTATTTATCCGGGAGACGATCCCAAATAAACAGGTATGGAAGCTATAATTGTAAACCACGATCGAATCTATGGAAGCATTGGTTTATACATTCCTTTTAGTCTCAACTCTAGGAATAATTTTTTTCGCTATCTTTTTTCGAGACCCGCCTAAAGTTCCAACTAAAAAGGTGAAATGATTTGTCATTATCTCAATTGAAGTACGGATCCTCCCAATATTGGGAGGATCCGTACTTCAACTAGTCCCCGTGTTCCTCGAATGGATCTCTTAGTTGTTGAGAGGGTTGCCCAAAAGCAGTATATAAGGCGTACCCAGTAAAACTTACAAGTAAACCAGATAAAAAGATGGCAACTAGGGTTGCTGTTTCCATGATTATATAGTTTTAAGACATTATAAAGTTTTAAGACCACAATGGATCTATGATAAGATCATTTATTTACAACAGAATGGTATACAAAGTCAACAGATCTTACTGAATATAAAATATTATGGCTACACAAACCGTTGAAGGTAGTTCTAGATCTGGCCGCCCAAAACGAACTAATGCGGGGAGTTTATTGAAACCATTGAATTCAGAATATGGTAAAGTAGCTCCTGGGTGGGGAACTACTCCTTTGATGGGTCTCGCAATGGCTCTATTCGCGATATTCCTATCTATTATTTTGGAGATTTATAATTCTTCCATTTTACTGGATGGAATTTCAATGAATTAGATTCACAAGAACCATTAACTGGCTTTTTCAATACAAAGTGAAGCGTTTAGGTTTCTCATTTTTATCCCATTCTATTTTGGTAGTTTGACCGTGGAATTTCTTTGTTTCTGTATTTCCGGAATATGAGTGTGTGACTTGGTATAAATGATCCTATGGATAGTACAGAGAATGGGTCTGTCATCTTGATAGAGATGGTTTTACTTCGTCGGATATTCATTCTAGTATCTGGAGCACGGAATATATGAAATAGATTACTATTAGAACTATGATTCATACTTAATAGTCAGACCTCGTGTCCGGACTTCAAAAAATTTTTTCAAAGAGTTAGAAGTTATAAATATTTTTATTCTTTCAAACTTTCGTTTATGCTTATTTTGATCAAAGGACAAAACAAAGGTTTCTTTGGTTTGGATTTTTAGTCATTATATCTATTCATTGAATAAGTGATGATCCAATGGTTCTTACTCAGGGAATTTTGGGACTTAGACTTTGTTTGAAAGGGTTTTATTGAATCATCGTGGTTTTAGTATGAATCTGAGGTTTTAATCAATTCATAGGGTCTTAACAAGAGAATTCCTATCAATAATAAAGAAAACAGCAGTAAAGCCGCATTACACATAAAGAACACCAAAGAAAATAGGTAAATAGAAGATTCAAGAGGCCTATAACAATCAATATATAGACGAATGAGCCGACTTGATTTTTGGCATTATAACCACAAAGAAGAGCTTTCGGATTTTTATTCTTTAGTATCTTCAAAAAAAAAAATGGAATCATAAATCATAGAATTAATAAATTTCAAACTTTATATTACACACATCCGTTAGAACTAGTATTTGGGTGTTTCTGTTTGAGCCGTACGAGATGAAATTTTCATATACGGTTCTCCGGGGGGGTCCCCTTGATTTACCTATCTCAATAAAATCTATGATTGGTTCGAAGAACGTCTTGAGATTCAGGCAATTGCCGATGATATAACTAGTAAATATGTTCCTCCTCACGTCAACATATTTTATTGTCTAGGGGGAATTACGCTTACTTGTTTTTTAGTACAAGTAGCTACCGGGTTTGCTATGACTTTTTATTATCGTCCGACCGTTACGGAGGCCTTTGCTTCTGTTCAATATATAATGACTGAAGTTAATTTTGGTTGGTTAATCCGATCAGTTCATCGATGGTCGGCAAGTATGATGGTCCTAATGATGATCCTGCACGTATTTCGCGTGTATCTCACCGGCGGCTTTAAAAAACCTCGTGAATTGACTTGGGTTACAGGTGTGGTTTTGGGTGTATTGACCGCATCTTTTGGTGTAACTGGTTATTCC